GAAAATGTAAAGACTACCATTAAAGCAGCCCAAGCGAGACTTACTATATCCATGTGAATTATGTCCTCTATCTTTATGAATATGAAGGAATTTTTTATTAATGAATTTTTCTATTTAAGGAAGTTTTCTATTATTGTTCACTAATACTAATAATAGTAGAATCGCTGGCGCAGAGTCAAAAAAAATATCTTCAATATATTGATGAAACACTCCAAAAAAGCCAATTAATTTTAAGAAGTTTTTATATGATGACTGAAAAACTTTTAGTACAAACAAAATAAACAGTAAGACCCTTGGAAGTATCAAGGTGACTTTTCCTCCGCGTGCTTCTGTTGGGGGAAAATTCAACAAATTATATCAGCAAAAGGGAATAAGGTACTTTGCGTCTTTTGTTGATGAGGCGACACCCGGATTTGAACTGGGGAAAAAGGATTTGCAGTCCCCCGCCTTACCACTCGGCCATGCCGCCAAGACGACACAAAATAGACAAAAATATCGTCCTCCTTTATTTTGGAAAGGGGGACTCTTTTTTTTTGTACTTGCACCGTGAATCCCATTTTTTTTAATCCCTTTCCAAAATTCCGAAAAATAAATCCTTCTTTTTTTTTTATTTTTTGATTGGATTTATTTTTTCAATTCATTTTGTATAGTATTTCAAAACATACACTATTAAAATTCTTTCTGCTTTCTATATGAAATAAAAAAGTGACTTTTCTTTCACAAAAGACAAAATTAAGGACAAATTTGAACCATTAACTATTGACTGTGAATTTACGAACGATTCGTGGATTTGAATCGAAAATTGTATTTCCCTAATCTTAATGATATCGTAATGATATCAGAAAAAAAAAAATGGATACCTAACCAATCAGTATTGATTCTTTTCAATACAAAATTATTCTCAATTTGAATTATAACACCAATTATGGGTATATGTAAACCCTAGAACATAAAATTTTACACAGATAGCTAATCTGATATCTTATCTGTCTATAATTCCTCTATCAAAATGTGCTGTCAAAAATGGAACTGCAGTAAAGGGGGAGACAGGAATATATACATAGCTCTATCTAGTTCTATCTGGATATGCTTAATAAGCCTTCTTATGCACTTCAACAGTTTTGTTTATATATTCTTTTATATATTCTCTATAATTAGAATATTCTATATAATTAGAAATAATTAGAATCGAATATATATAAAATAATTATATATAATTATATATTTATATATAATTATATATAAAATATAATTATATATAAAAAAATATATATATATATATATATATATAATATATAAATCGAAAATATATACAAATAAATAAAAATACATCTTTTCTATGTATATGCAATTTTTTTTTTGAATTAAACAAAGAAATCCACGAAAAAGCTAACTAAGTCTTAAAAAAAATAAACTTTCTAGTGTTTCTGATTATTGGTTCTTTATCCCATCGAAAGATGAAATCCTGAATCCATATCCATTTATTTTATCCATTTATTTTAGGGATATTCCAATCATATTGGAATATGTAATATCATAATAATGGTAGAAATTAAATCACGTTTTGTTTTGCTATTCTATACAAAATTTCCTAAGTCGAAGTTAAGTGTAATTTCTCAACCCCTTTCCAGTTGTATTTCTTGCAAATTCGAATTTGAGTATAAAATTATCTTTATTCCACCGTTCATATGTATTTCATACATTCCATATCCATCTATGGAGTTAGATAAAATTTTATGCGATTCTGTAAACAGAATAAAAATTCTATCATTGCTAGATCGATCTATATAATTGAATTGAATGAGGCACGATCCAATAATGAGATTTTAAAAATAGTTAATAAACGGGAAATTTAAAATGCTCGAGGATGTAAACGAGGGAATGTCTACAATACCTGGATTTAATCAAATCCAATTTGAAGGATTTTGTAGGTTCATTGATCAGGGCTTAACAGAAGAGTTTTCTAAGTTTCCAAAAATTAAAGATACAGATCAAGAAATTGAATTTCAATTATTTGTGGAAACATATCAATTAGTCGAACCATTGATAAAAGAAGGAGATGCTGTATATGAATCACTTACATATTCTTCTGAATTATATGTATCCGCGAGATTAATTTGGAAAAACAGTAAGGATATACAAGAACAAAAAATTTTTATTGGAAACATTCCTTTAATGAATTCCCTAGGAACTTTTATAATAAATGGAATATACCGAATTGTAATCAATCAAATATTGCAAAGCCCCGGTATTTATTACCGCTCAGAATTGGATCATAACGGAATTTCGGTCTATATTGGGACTATAATATCAGATTGGGGGGGGAGAATAGAATTAGAGATTGATAGAAAAGCAAGGATATGGGCCCGCATGAGTAGGAAACAGAAAATATCTATTCTAGTTCTATCATCAGCTATGGGTTTGAATCTACGACAAATTTTAGAGAATGTGTGTTACCCTGAGATTTTCTTAGCTTTCCTGAATGATAAGGAAAAAAAAA